ATTCTAATTCTATAAGGTTGAATAAAAATTTGATTTATCCTTTATTTAATTTATATTTTAGTATAATTGCTATGCTCAGTGTGTGACTCGTTAGTTTTTTCTTTAGAGTTGAGAATTGAAATTGAAAAAAAAACAGGCTAATCCCACTAGAAACTTAGTAACTATCAAAACTAAAGAAATTCAAAACTAATAACCAACTTATTGCTTCGTATTGTCGAGATCCCAATAAACAGTCACTATATGATAGATTAAGTCATATAGTTGTAGCAACTGAAATTCTTTTCATAAAACAGAAATCTGATTATGAATTGTGAAAAAAAAAAAGGGATGTAGAAAAAAGGAAGGATGATAGAAAGAGAGAATAAAGATCTCAATGATATAGGATTCCCATATGTATGGTTTATGAAAAATTACCCCATAAAAAAGGCAGTGTTATAAAGCATCAACATAAATATACAAGAAAAATACAAAATATACAATTACAATAAAATAGAATAAGAAATATACAAATAAAGAAAAAATAGAATAAATATAATAAAAGAAATGAAATTAAAATTTAAAATAATAATCTAAATAATCTAAGAAATATGGATAATATAGTCTATTATGTATGTAAATAAGAGAGAAAAATAAGATAGATAAAGAAATAATAAGATAGAAAATAGCAAATAGCAAAGATAGAAAAATAGATAATATAAATAATAGAAAATATAGAATAATTTAATTGAGCTTCGGGTTAATAAAAACTGAGGAAATTGACTCGGAAACAAATAACAGATTTTGTTGAGAGCTCCATTGCAGAGTTCAGACCTAAACATTAATGGAGAAGCTATGGGAACGATGGAACCTGTGACTACATAGGATTTTCTTGAAAACAAATCAATCCTAATGATTCATTGGGTAGGATGGCGAAATTAACCAATAAAAAATGGATTGATTCTGAATGGTCATGAATTGACCCTACAAATGAAGGAGGAAAGAGTCAATATTCGCCCGCGAACCCTTTATTTATTTTTAGAATTTCATTTCTTGGATGACTATTGGCATAATTCAATATCAATAGAGGTAAAGTAAAATACTTTAGGAATTTTGATAAAAGAAAGACGCATTATATAGAAACAAACACGCCTAGTTATCTAGTTATCTAGTTATATATACAGCTACCTATGATGTAACAAATTCAATATAAAAAAATTAGTATATTCTTTTCATTTTGATAGAATAAAATACATAAATACATGCGTATGTGTAATATTATTGAATCATTTCATTCGCGAGGAGCTGGATGAGAAGAAACTCTCATGTCCGGCTCTGCAGTAGAGATGGAATTCAGAAACAACCATCAACTATAACCCCAAAAGAACCAGATTTCGTAAACAACATAGAGGTAGAATGAAGGGAATATCTTGCCGAGGCAATCATATTTGTTTTGGCAGATATGCTCTTCAGGCACTTGAACCTGCTTGGATCACAGCTAGACAAATAGAAGCAGGGCGAAGAGCAATGACACGATATGCACGTCGTGGTGGAAAGATATGGGTACGTATCTTTCCCGACAAACCTGTTACTTTAAGACCTACAGAAACGCGTATGGGTTCGGGCAAGGGATCCCCCGAATATTGGGTATCCGTTGTTAAACCGGGCCGAATACTTTATGAAATGAGTGGAGTATCAGAAACTGTAGCCAAAACTGCTATGGAAATAGCTGCATGCAAAATGCCTATACGAACTCAATTTCTTATTTCAGGATAGGTAAACAAAAGTAAAATAAGAAGGAGCATTGATAATGAAAAAAAAAACCACAGATTTATTTATCTCTGGACAGACAATATTTCTTTTTTCCATTATCCCTTGCATTGAAATAATCAAATAAAAATGATATGATTCAACCTCAGACCTTTTTGAATGTAGCGGATAACAGCGGAGCTCAAGAATTGATGTGTATTCGAATCATAGGAACTGGTAATCACCGATATGCTCATATTGGCGATGTTATCGTTGCTGTAATCAAAGAAGCAGTGCCCAACATGCCTCTAGAAAGATCAGAAATAATTAGAGCTGTGATTGTACGCACGTGTAAAGAACTCAAACGTGACAACGGCATGATAATACGATATGATGACAATGCAGCGGTTATCATTGATCAAGAAGGAAATCCAAAAGGAACTCGAATTTTTGGTGCGATTGCTCGGGAATTGCGACAGTTGAATTTTACTAAAATAGTTTCATTAGCACCCGAAGTATTATAGATGAAAATAGGATATATCCTATCTATATATAGAATATTCAAATATCTTAAATAGATCCGATTAATAGATTGTGTCTCATGCATATATTTGAAATTTCTAATAATTTTTTAGAATTTAATAATTTCAAAAAAAAAAAAATTCAATAAAAAATAAAACAAAAAATAAGCATGTTGATTATATAAAAATGAGGAGGCACCAATAACTATAGTTCGTCATGGGTAGGGACATTATTGCCGATATAATAACTTCTATAAGAAATGCTGACATATATCAAAAGGGAAGAGTTAAAATAGTATCTACTAATATAACTAAAAACATTGTGAAAATACTTTTACGAGAAGGTTTTATTGAAAACGTTCGAAAACATCAAGAAAGTCAAAAAAATTTCTTGGTTTCAACCTTACGACATAGAAAGACTAGGAAAGGGAATAAAATAATTTTAAAGCGTATCAGCCGACCCGGTCTACGAATCTATTCCAACTATCAACGAATTCCTAAGATTTTAGGTGGAATGGGAATTGTAATTCTTTCTACTTCTCGAGGTATAATGACAGATCGAGAAGCTCGACTAGAAAAAATTGGAGGAGAAATTTTGTGTTATATATGGTGATTCTCCTGAGGTACCCTAAGTTTATATCGAACTTACTAGTTGTAAAATAGAGAGGAGAAGTTATTTATAGAACTCTTCCTCTATTAGTTGATACTTAAAGGGGGTTCCCTGGAATGAAAGAACAAAAATTGATTCATGAGGGTTTAATTACTGAATCACTTCCCAACGGTATGTTCCGAGTTCGGTTAGATAATGAAGATCTAATTCTAGGTTATATTTCAGGGAGAATCCGGCGCAGTTTTATACGTATACTACCCGGAGATAGAGTCAAAATCGAAATGAGTCGTTATGATTCAACCAGGGGACGTATAATTTATAGACTTCGCAAAAAAGATTCGAACGATTAGATCATTCTTTTAAACATTCTTTTCGTAGGGATATAATTCGAAGTTCAAAAATACAATAAACTGATTCTTGTTTCCAAAAAAATAGATTCAGAATGAAAGTAAGGAATGAAAAATATGAAAATAAGGGCTTCTGTTCGTAAAATTTGTGAAAAATGTCGCTTGATTCGTAGGCGGGGACGAATTATAGTCATTTGTTCCAATCCAAAACATAAACAGAGACAGGGGTAATTCTTCTAAAGTTCTAAATCAATAACTTTTTAAAAGAAAAACCCATGTACATGTAAAAAAAAAAAAAAGAAAGGATTCGTTTTCATATAAAATGGATATCCCCGTATCTTTCTGATTCTTTTTTCTTTTAGAATATGATCTAATAAAATATGACAAAACCTATAGCAAAAATTGGTTTACGTAAGAATGCACGTATTGGTTCAAATAAGAATGAACGTAGAATACCAAAAGGAGTTATTCATGTTCAAGCGAGTTTCAACAATACTATTGTAACTGTTACAGACGTACGAGGTCGGGTGGTTTCTTGGGCTTCCGCAGGTACTTCTGGATTCAGAGGTACAAGAAAAGGAACACCCTATGCTGCTCAAGCCGCGGCATTTAATGCTATTCGTACATTAGTTGATCAGGGTATGCAACGAGCAGAAGTTATGATAAAGGGTCCAGGTCTCGGAAGAGATGCGGCATTACGAGCCATTCGTAGAAATGGGATGCTTTTAAGTTTCGTACGTGATGTAACACCCATGCCGCATAATGGATGTCGACCCCCTAAAAAAAGACGTGTGTAGAAATAATAATTCAATAGATTCCAAGAGAAATAAATGATTCAATGATCTGATCCAATAATAATAAATAAAAGAAAAATAATAGTATGGTTCGAGAAGAAGTAGCAGGATCCACTCGAACACTACAGTGGAAATGTGTTGAATCAAGAGTAGACAGCAAGCGTCTTTATTATGGTCGTTTCGTTCTGTCCCCGCTTATGAAAGGTCAAGCCGATACCATAGGTATTGCCATGCGAAGGGCTTTACTTGGAGAAATAGAAGGAACCTGTATCACACGTGCAAAATCTGAAAATGTGCTGCATGAATATTCTACGATAGCAGGTATTGAAGAATCAGTACATGAGATTTTAATAAATTTGAAAGAGATTGTATTGAGAAGTAATCTCTATGGAGTTAGGGACGCATCCATTTGCGTCAGGGGTCCAAAATACATAACAGCTCAAGATATCATTTCACCACCTTCTGTAGAAATAGTTGACACGACACAGCATATAGCTAACCTGACAGAACCTATTGATTTGTGTATTGAATTACAAATAAAGAGAGATCGCGGATATCGTATGAAATCCACAAAGAACTCTCACGATGGAAGTTATCCTATAGATATTGTATCTATGCCTGTTCGAAATGCGAATCATAGTATTCATTCTTATGGGAATGGGAATGAAAAACAAGAGATACTATTTCTAGAAATATGGACAAATGGAAGTTTAACTCCTAAAGAAGCACTTTATGAAGCTTCTCGTAATTTGATTGATTTATTGATTCCTTTTCTACATGCAGAGGAAGAGGACATGAATTTCGAGGAAAATGAAAACAGATGGAATTTACCCCTTTTTTCCTTTCAAGACAGATTCACTAATTTAAAGAAAAAAAAAAAAGGAATTCCATTGACATGTATTTTTATTGACCAATCAGAATTGTCTTCCAGGACTTATAATTGTCTCAAAAGGTCCAATATACATACATTATTGGACCTTTTGAGTCACAGTCAAGAAGATCTTATGAAAATGGAATATTTTCGCATAGAAGATGTAAAACAGATATTGGGCACTTTACAGAAACATTTTGCAATAAATTTACCTAAGAAAAAGTTTTCATTTTAAATCCATTGAACTTTTTTCATTTTTTAGTTTTTAAGAAAGAAAAAAGAATAGAATGAGTTTTTAATCTCCGACACGGTCCATATATTTGCAGAATAGATCATAATAAGATTAATATATCTAGGGAAGATCCAGAAGGGGATCTTCCTTAGAGACCTATGTCATGGTATTTCACAGTTTAATCAATTTGAAAAAGACCTAAAGTTAGGGATTTATCAATAGGTAAAGTTGCTCCAATACCTAACCAAAGAGCTACTGCGGTACCGATCAAAAAGACTGTTGTAGCTACTGGACGACGAAATGGATTTTGGAATTTATTGACATTCTCCAAAAAAGGTACTGTCAATAATCCTATTGGTACTGAAACCATTAAAAGAACACCCAATAACTTATTGGGTACTGTGCGAAGTATTTGAAACACGGGAAAAAAGTACCATTCGGGTAATATTTCCAACGGAGTTGCAAACGGATCCGCCGGTTCACCGATCATTGACGGCTCTAGAACTGCTAAGCCCACATTACATGCAATAGTGCCTAGAATTACTACTGGAAAAATATATAAAAGATCATTGGGCCATGCAGGTTCTCCATAATAATTATGTCCCATCCCTTTAGCCAATTTAGCTCTTAATACAGGATCATTCAAATCAGGTTTCTTTGTTATTTGGATAGGTGAATTCTTGTGGATCCATCCCCCAAAGGAACCGGACATGATAATTTTTTATCATCCGGCTCGAGCAAGAATCAAAAGAATCACAGAAATAGGTCCATAGAAGATCTATATTTCATACATATCTACATATAGAATTCTAATGTAGAATGACTTTATGTAAGAAAATCAAATTCCCCGAGTTGCAACGATTCATTGCAAAGAATTTAGTTCTGGCAACAAGGAAATGCTCAATATCCAAGTAGGCTTACAAATTCAATCATGATCAAGTGCTTTTTGGATTGTCTCATGTCTTTTGGTTGGTATTTATCCCCACAGATTGTATTACATACAAAAATACAAAGTTTTTACTTGTTACTAAGAAAGTATAGCCCCTGTTCTTCCTTAGATCCCTTATTTAACTCCGATAGTATCATAGATCAGGGTCGATGCAGAGGAAATGAATGCATCTACATACTATAAAAAACTTACTAAGATTACTATCAATTAATTCTAATTAATTAGAAATTATAAGAAAATTACTAAGAAAAAAAAAAATAAAACAAAGTGGAATAAATAGAACATTGAATCATTCCACATCACTTATTCTAGGGATCTTACGGAGCCTTTTCATGCATGACATGATTCGGGTATGATCATAGAAAATATTCTCCCGGTCTATCCTATGTTACATACAAGGGACTGACGTAATGGTTGGATGCGGAGACACATTGGGTTGTGAATTCCAACGTGGCGGATAAAATCATATATCTGCATGGACCAATAAATAGTTCAAGTCACACACTCCCATAATCCATCCTCTTTTAGTAAAATATACTTCAACTATACGATTCTTATCAAATAAAAAATACTTCAGAGTTGAATAGAAGTATCCAAATAACATGCCTTATTTTTAAATAATCCATATTTGTAGCAATGAAAGACTCTTGTTCCTCCCCGATATGATAAATTACAAATATCTATGATCTGCCTTCTCTATAAAGGACCCGAAATACCTTGCTTACGTATCATTGAAAAATGCATTAACATAAATACGGCAGTAAGAAGAGGCAATACAAAAGTATGTAAACTATAAAAACGAGTCAAAGTGGATTGGCCCACACTAGCACTTCCACGTAATAATTCTACCAAAGGTGATCCTATTATAGGAATAGCTTCAGGCACGCCTGTTACAATTTTTACTGCCCAATAGCCAATTTGGTCCCGAGGTAAGGAATAACCAGTTACGCCAAAAGATGCGGTCAATACAGCCAGAACCACCCCTGTAACCCAAGTTAATTCGCGGGGTTTTTTAAAACCACCCGTAAGATACACACGAAATACGTGCAAGATCATCATTAGAACCATCATACTTGCTGACCATCGATGAACTGATCGAATTAACCAACCAAAGTTGGCCTCAGTCATTATGTATTGAACAGAGGAAAAAGCCTCTGTAACAGTTGGACGATAGTAAAAGGTCATAGCAAAACCCGTAGCTACTTGTACTAAAAAACAAGTAAGCGTAATCCCCCCTAGACAATAAAATATGTTGACATGAGGAGGAACATATTTACTAGTTATATCATCTGCAATCGCTTGAATCTCGAGACGTTCCTCGAACCAATCATATACTTTATTGAGATAGGTAACCCAAGAAAGACTCCCCCTCTGAGAGCCGTATATGAGAATTTCATCTCGTACGGCTCAAGCCGAAACACACAAATACTGGTTTCAACGGATATGGAATA